CCGACGGATCCAATAAATCCAAAAATGCATTTTTCCCTTTCTATGAACCAGTAAAGAGTGTCGAGGGATATACTTTCATTCCCAAAGCAAAAAGAAGTCTTGATTTCTTTTTGCTTTCCTATTTTTCCATTTCGCTTTTATTGTTTGTTAGGTTTGGAACTATGTAATTAATTGAAGTGGAAAGGCAATCTGATGATCTTTCATCAGAAGATTGTCCAAGGAAGACGCAAGGTGGGTTATAGAAAAAACAAGGAAACGGATGATAAATAAAATTTTTGAGTAATTGAGTCAGGAATCAAAATTGGAATTCGGTATGGATAAAAGAACTTCCTATGTTATACTATTCAAGTCTTGACAACGGGTTGATTTGATAGATCAGATATTGTTATTCATGATAGTGATCCGGTTCAAGATCATCAAGAGGTAATTCATTCATTGAATTTACAGACGATAGACAAAAGATTTATCATCTCTAGGGGATTAAATCCCGAGTTATTGCGAAGTAAAAAACCGATGAGATTATGGAAGTCAATATTCTTGCATTTATTGCTACTGCACTATTCATTCTAGTTCCTACCGCTTTTCTACTTATCATTTACGTAAAAACAGTCAGTCAAAATGATTAATTCAATTGAATTTTCAAATTCATTTGAATAAAACTTTCCTTCCAAGTTCTTATCAAAAATGGACAAAGTCAAATGAAAGGGATTCCAATTTCACGTCTTAACTTAAATGAAATGAGCGCACTATAATTATAGTCGGCAATTTTATAAGAGATAGATAGTATAAAAATTCATTTTTATACTATCTATCTCTTAGTCTATAAAGTTGTAATCTAGAATAAAGATAAAGGTTTAAGTTTCTATATATCAATCTACAATATTCTCTTCATATATGTGTATATTAATTCCATATCTATATATTCCATATATTGTATGGAATTGACATAAGACCCAATTTCCTACATCTATTTGTTATTTGTTCCGATCAATCTGAAATAATTCTTATCTGTAGGATTCTAATTCCTTTCCTTTTACTAATAAGGAAGGGGAAACTCGCCTATTTTTAACGTCAGAACCGTGATATGAAATAAGTCGATAAAGCATAAACCGCCTTTCTAAAAATAGAAACCAAAGGGTAAATGCCCGATATGTAACTCGCCCGAGGCAAGATTTTATTATTGCCCAGTCTCTCCTTAAACAACCACTATCTCTATATCATTTCTCATAGAAAGTGCGTATACGCTTAACAAAACGACTTCTTTTTTGAAGAGTAAAAGGGAAATAAAAAAAAAGAAAAATGGTCCGGTCTTCCTTAGTATCCATCTATAAAGATAGTAAGAGCCCATTCCCATTGATTGAAATAGAAAATTTCGGAAGAATTTTAGGTTGGAATAAATTTCCAATCATCTGAATCCCTTTCTTTTCGAAGTACAAAGATGGGAATCGATGAAATATCTCTTTGATTGAAAAAGTATGATTCCTATCATAGATTACTCCATTGGATTCCAATGGGATTCCAAATTCAAAGATTTGATTTTAAATAGTTCAAAAGAATGATCTATAAAACAATCGATACGGTTTGATTCCTGAACTCAATTAGTAGTACTTCTAAAGTCCACTTCTTCCCCACACTACGAGTGAAAGGGAAAATGTAAAGACTACCATTAAAGCAGCCCAAGCGAGACTTACTATATCCATGTGCATTATGTCCCCTATCTCTATAAATACGAAGGAATTTTTTCATTATTCCTCACTAATAATAGTGGAATTAATGTCGTAGAGTCAAAAAGGGGTTCTACCAAACACTATTGAGAAACCAATCCAATAAATCGATTATGATTTCGATTTTTTTGGTGATTCAGGCGACACCCGGATTTGAACTGGGGAAAAAGGATTTGCAGTCCCCCGCCTTACCACTCGGCCATGCCGCCAAAATGATACAAAATAGAATAGATGCAATTTTTCCCGGATTACTGAATTTTTATTGTACTTGCATTTTGACTTCTGTTTTCCTTAATCCTTTATTTCCTAAAATAAAAGAAAGACCCCTTTTGATTGGATTTGATCCATCCCTTATGATTGATTGTATAGTATCTGAAAATACACAATGCTAAAAACATTCTCTCGTTTTTCTATTGAGAAATCAAATGGGTATTTTTCAGACGAGAAATTAGAACCATTAACTATTGACCCCTTACTTCGAATTCATGAACGATTCTGGAATTTGAATTTCAAATTGTGTTTTCCTAATGACAAAATACAAATTGAGACAGAACGAATCAGTATTGATTTTTCAATCAAAAAATATTTCTCAATTTCAATTATAACAAAACATATGAGTTTATGTAAACCCCAGAACATAAATTGTTACACAGATATCTATTATTTAGATATATTGTCAATAAGGAATTATCATAAAATTATCCTACTTCATTTCATGCATTGAATGGGAATTTTCTTTTGATAGAGCACGCCCGGGGCTGTCGCTATCCCGAATA